AATGAAAGTAATCTTTTTTATAAGGTTTACGTTGGCTCTAAAATATAAATAGGATTTGAGACAATAAAAAAGTTTTCTTTTATTCTTCCAGAATGTAATCATTTTCAAAATTAAAAAGGTTTAATTTTTGAGTTAAGTTACACGGCCCAATTATTTTTATTAGTTTATATAAGCTTTCCCCCAAGAGTTGCTCAATGAATCGGTTGATTGGAATCGCGGGATGGGTAGATGTGGTAAATGATGAATCAATTTGTTTTTATACGCCTGTCACTTTATCTTTGTTAGTACCGTCTATAATGATAGATTAATCAAAAATTTTGAATATCCCCTATTTTTTTAAAAAGGAAACTTAGGTAAGTGCTTTTTTAGAAACATATATGTACAAAAAGAACATATTTCATTTAGCTCCTTCATGCCTACTATAACTAGTTATTTTGGTTTTATACTAGCGGCTTTAACGGTAACCTCAGCTCTATTTATTGGTCTGAGCAAGATACGACTTATCTGAAATTAGTATTTGAAATGCACAATTAAAAATAAATCTTTCGATAGGATTCCGTATAAATTGCAAATTCTTGGTCATTGAGATTCATGGTAATTCAGATTAATATTTAGGTATAGATATTACCTCCTTTTTCTCCTTTCAAATAAATTGCAATGATTGAAGTTTTTCTATTTGGAATCGTGTTAGGTCTAATTCCTGTTACTTTGGCTGGATTATTCGTAACTGCATATTTACAATATAGGCGTGGTGATCAATCGGACCTTTGATTAATTACTATCGCTTTTTTTGATTGACCTCCTACTTTCTTTAATACAAAGGAGGTCAAATTCAGATTGCGGTTCAAGTTAGTGAAGCTCTTTCAGTCTAATTTGATCTAAGAAAAATAAGGACGAAATCACGCTCTGTAGGATTTGAACCTACGACATCGGGTTTTGGAGACCCGCGTTCTACCGAACTGAACTAAGAGCGCTTTCTTATCAGAAAAGAGAAGACTGTAAAGACACTTTTTTTAACCCCAGTTTAATGATAATGAACGATTATATAATATATATATATATATTATTGGATATTGGAATCGATCTTAATTAATCCCTCGTTACTGCTCAACGAAGAAGTAATAGGTAGGGATGACAGGATTTGAACCTGTGACATTTTGTACCCAAAACAAACGCGCTACCAAGCTGCGCTACATCCCTCCAATTGGTCTACAGTGTCATTGTATAGAATTCCTGTTTTGTTTTCCACATCGTTATTTCCTCCATTGATATATACAATTTATATGGGCATTTCGTCTTTTTGGTCCCATTTAACATATAATAATAGTAAAAGAAAAGTCTTATATACGTATGAAATACGGAACGGAACCTGTCGTAAAAATAAATGAGTAGTTTTCGGGAATGCTCGGGAAGAGAGGAACGTTTTTTTATGTTTTAAGAAAAAATTTTATTTACTGGATAGTTGTACATTTCAATTTGAATTAGGGATTCCGTGTACAAGGTTCTTAACTGCATATGCATCTGATCATTTATGTATTACCATTTTAGATTACAATAAAAGAAGGAAGGAGATTTTTCAATGCGAGATCTAAAAACATATCTTTCCGTGGCACCGGTATTAAGTACTCTATGGTTCGGGTCTTTAGCAGGTCTATTGATAGAGATTAATCGTTTTTTCCCAGATGCACTGACATTCCCCTTTTTTTGATTCTAGTTATTGATACGGTACCAAATAACGGAGATTCGAGATACAATTAAATATTTGTGACTAATCCTTTGCCCCCTTTTTCTCTTTTTTCCCCTTTTCCTTTTAGAATAAGAGGGAGGAAAGAGAAAAAAAGAAAAGGTGTATTCAACAGCTTCGAGACTTGAGTTCAAGTTTGAATTAAATAAATTATTCAATTCAAAAATTAACTAGGGATGGAGGTAGAATAAACAGGGTGGGGCCTAGATCTAGGACAAGACTCTTATACAAGGTACTTAAATGTAAATGAAATACTGTGATTTGAATTTGAAATAAAGTTTAGAAATTTTTTTAGTATATTGATTGCAGCGAAAGTTTTCATAATTAGATTTCAAGTTAATAACTTATATTTATCCTTCCTTACTTCTTCTTCGTTTCGGATCGAAAATAGAAGAGTTGAGTAAATCAAAAATCCAAAGGGGGTTCATGGCCAAGGGAAAAGATGTCCGAATAACGGTTATTTTGGAATGTACCGGTTGTGTTCGAAACAGTGTTAATAAGGTATCAACGGGTATTTCCAGATATATTACTGAAAAGAATCGTCACAACACGCCTAATCGATTGGAATTGAGAAAATTCTGTCCATTTTGTTACAAACATATGATTCATGGGGAGATAAAGAAATAGATCGAATTGAGCACATGTATGTAACCCTTCCAAGGAAGGGTAAAAATGACATTCTATATAGAACATAGTTAAATATTCTATATATATATAACATAATTAAATATAAACAAACCAAATCCTATTTATTCTAATTCATTTTAGATCCGACCGAAATAGGATTTTCGGGATAAGGAATAAACTAAACAAACCATGGATAAATCCAAGCGGCCTTTTCTTAAATCCAAGCGATCTTTTCGTAGGCGTTTGCCCCCGATTCAATCGGGGGATCGAATTGATTATAGAAACATGAGTTTAATTAGTCGATTTATTAGCGAACAAGGAAAAATATTATCTAGACGGGTGAATAGATTGACCTTGAAACAACAACGATTAATTACTATTGCTATAAAACAAGCTCGTATTTTATCTTTGTTACCTTTTCTTAATAATGAGAAACAGTTTGAAAGAACCGAGTCGACCACCAGAACTGCGGGTCTTCGAGCCAGAAATAAATAGGCTTACTCTTTCTTCACTTGACTAAAAAAAAGTAAAATCCGAACTCAAACGCAGATTGATGTTTTGTTCGAAAAATATGAAAAATATAGATTTAATTATCGTGTCGTAAGAAAAAAAAGAATCGGGCAAGAATAAAGATTTTTTTTGAGTGTGTTCATTCAGTTTTACTTTTTTTTATCATATTTATTTTGACTTTACCCTCCCGGAGTTCATTCTCCGGGGAACTCCGTTTAAATTATTCCGGTGGATTCTTTCCAATCTACTTCTTTTATGATCTCATTGGAAATCATATAAAGACAGTTTTTATTTGATATAGCTATTTGTGCAAGTATTTTACGATTAAGAAGCACCTGTTTCTTATATAGGTCGTGTATTAATCTACTATAACTATAGGATACCCCTATTTCACGAATTACTGCGTTTATTCGAGTGATCCACAAACGGCGAAAATTTCTCTTTTGCTTATCCCTATCCCGATGCGACGAAACCAAAGCTCTTATTTTCTGTTGAGTAATTGTTCGAGTAAGTCTTGAATGAGCCCCTCGAAAGCTTGATGCAAATAAACGAATTTTTGTTCTACGTTTCCGAGCTATATTTCCCCGTCTAATTCTGGTCATTGAATAAATGAAACTTTGACGAATAACTAATAGATTTCCTTTCTTTCAGTTATTCTTTTTCCCTTTCCTAGTCTATTAATAACAAAGCTTTTTTCCAATGTATAAACTAAAAATTCCAATGACTTTGGCTACTATAACCTTCCCGACCGCTATTTTTATTTTTTCTAGACATTTCACTTCGAAATAAGAAATTTAATTTTACTAGGTATCAAAATATAATAAATAAAAAATATAAATGGATAAAGAAATAGTGGCTTCCTTCGTTTATATGGTTACTTCTTAAACGGTGAGGTTTTCTCTATACACCGGAGCCTTTACTTCATTTAATCAATGTTATTGGTAACTTGTATAGTTCACATTCTTTGGCTCTACCCATGAATTATCCAGTAATAGGTCTTTCACGATTAGATCTACTTACACAGTAACGGTATTTAATTATGAAAGTTGGCTGGGTAGCTAACCCTGTTAGTCCGTTCTTGCAAGAGGGGCCTAAGTTTTATGTTTTTATTTTTAAGTAGGATTTTCTCCGCTTAATGGATAACCATTTGCTACCAATGGAGAATTGCTTCTCATCTTAAATTGAGGTGATTGGATTTGCACCAATGGAAACCATAAATTTCATACACAATAGAATGGATAGATTCTTTTTTTTATACTGAATTGAACGGACTTCTTTTTCTATTCTATCCTATTCCCCGGTACTGATCATTGATACTAGAAAAGGTTTTCTTTCTTTTATCCCAGCTCGTGATCTGAACGAGTCGCACATACACCCTAGTACATGTTCCTCGACGCTGAGGGCATCCCCGAAGCGCGGGGGATTTTGTGACATTTCTGATTGGCTGTCTTGTATTTCTAATAAGTTGTTTAATAGTTGGCATGTTGAATCATATCATATAAATAATGGGCTGGTTTAGATCGATCCTAACCTGATGATTTTTAATTACTTCTATTTAATTTTCGAGTAAATTCAGCAAAAATATAAAATAGGAAATCGAGAATTTGCGCGAAAAAAATCCGGGCTTTTCAATCAACCACCGCTACAACATCAACAATTCCATAAGCTTGGGCTTCTGTTGCTGACATAAAAACATCTCTTTCCATGTCTTCCGAGACAACCCATAAGGGTTTGTCCGTTCTTTGTACATAAACCCTTGTGAGGGTTTCACGCAGTTTTAGCAGCTCTTCCGCTTCCAGGATAAATTCTCCCGTTTGTGCCTCATAAAAAGAACTAGCAGGTTGATGAATCATTACCCTGATGGTATAACAAAAGAGGGGTTCCTCTATTTTGCATGATGAATAGAAAAGAAAGATAAAGAATAAAAAGAAAAAAAAAAAGATAGAATTAAACAACCACAACCGTACGGGCATCTTTTATGCATTGCATACGGCTCTATAATAAAATTGACCTTTACCTTCCATCAAAGAAAAAAATAGGATCTATCAGACCCAGATCGGTAAATGATCAAATTACCACCCTTCCTTTCGTAGGAGTTCAAAAATACTATGATGGTTCC